AATAACAAAATTTATAAATACAATACTATTCATTGAGAATCTCAATTTTGAATGATACTTATTTCGTATGAGCCAATAGGATGAACTGAAAAAGGTCTGCATCATTAACTATGTAAGATACATATCAACATCAATTATATATCCGGCTCCGCAAAATAAAAAGTACGATCAAAGAAATGAAGAATATAGAAATACCAAAAAAAAATACAAAAAAACGGACCGGATTTTTTTGTAATATATCTGAGATGAATTTTTACTATTCCCAACCTCTGAATTCGCCTAGATTCAACTTTTTGGTCTTTCAACCAACAAAGTAAACCATTTGAATATTGTTGAAATATTAACATTCTTTTTAGAGCGCAGAAAAAAGCGAAACAAAATCGAATAATTCATTTACATACTTTATATACCTAGAATATACATCTATTCTTTCTTCATCTAGAAAGAGAATATCTGTGGACACCTAGATAAATTATGTATGATAATCAAGACCACTAATAAATATATATTATATCTATTCCCAAAATTCATTAAAATGAATATGGGAATAGATACTCATACAAATGAATCGCCGGGAACCAGATTTGAACTGGTGACACGAGGATTTTCAGTCCTCTGCTCTACCGGCTGAGCTATCCCGACCATTCTTGAGGCACTATCCTCATTTTAAGAAATTAGTTGAGTCTATGTCAACTAAAAAAAAAAAAAGAGGATATAGGATAAAAAATTAGAGAATAATAGGGGCTTTTGGGGATAGAGGGACTTGAACCCTCACGATTTCTAAAGTCGACGGATTTTCCTCTTACTAAAAATTTCATTGGTGTCGGTATTGACATGTAGAATGGGACTCTATCTTTATTCTCGTCTGATTAATCATTTCTTCAAAAGATCCATCAGACTATGTTGGAGTGACTGATTTGATCAATGAATATTACATTTTTTCTTCAAGTTGGAATTCATTTGATTCACATCTTTTGTGATCGAAATCGAATCGAAATATTTCCAAAAATAAGTTTGTAATTTTCATTAATCAACTGAAATAGTATTTCAGTAAATATATATAAACATATATATGTTTATCCTTGATCCTTTCTGGAATTTTTATAGAAGGATTCATTTCCTACTGCGAAAGGAAATGTTAATGTTGTCAACTCCATTTGTTAGAACAGCTTCCATTGAGTCTCTGCACCTATCCAATTTTAACTTTCTGAACTTTTATTTTTTTGTTTTCGGAAAGCAGGATTTGGCTCAGGATTGCCCATTGTGAATTCCAGGGTTTCTCTGAATTTGAAAGTTTTCACTTGGTAAGTTTCCATACCAAGGCTCAATCCAATTAAGTCCGTAGCGTCTACCTATTTCGCCATATCCCCCCTTTTTTTCTTTGAGATTGGGATCTCATTAGGATGTTTTTTCATTTGTATTATGAGAATGTAATACCTATTCCCATTTTGAAAAAAAAAAAAAAGTTTCCTTCTATCATTGTTTAATTGATTTTCTTTCATCTATATTGGATAGCCATATTTGGTCGAATCAGAAATGATTCTATTATCTCTGTATTCGCAATTCAATATAGATAGATATATACCACATATCTATCTCTTTTTTATCTCCCCCCTTCTATCATTTTTTGATAGAATTTGGAATACTCGAACGTTCGATTCTTTTTTCCTTAGAGCGGACAGATACCGACCCTATAATTCTAATCTAATATAAAAACTAAAAGCAAAAATCCATTTATTAATATTAATTTCGAATTCGATAGAAATATCGAATTTCTAATTACTTATTTATATATTTCAAATTAATTTCTTTTGATAATCCATCCAATTTTTTAGAATTCTAATGTAGAATTCTATTCTATAACATTATATTAATTATATTATTTAATATTTTAATATAAATTACTTTGTCCTGTAATCTCATTATTCATTATAATAAGAATATTATAATATTCTTTTCAATTTGAAATCTAATCTACTATGACTAATATTAGTCATTATTTCAAAGATTGAAATAAATATTTGTATTTGAAATAGTATTTTACATATCTATTATTTTTAGATTATATTTATACATATTTAAAATAGAAGGTATTCTAGTTCTAGAATTCTTATTATTAATTTAATTAATATAATATATAATAATATATTATAGAAAAAATTGATTATTAAATAATAGATCATAAAAGAGAAGAGATATAATAAATAAGAATTATGTGTTAGATGTAAATATTTGATTTATTATTTAATATATATATTATAAATATTTCTTTATCTCTTATATTTATTTGAATTTTTAGAGATGAAAACTATGTTATGAAATGAAGAGCTAATAAATATAAATAAACAATTAATAAGTAATATACCCGTAGTTTATGAAAGAATTCATATGCATACACAATTTGTGTTATGTGAGCCCGCTTAGCTCAGAGGTTAGAGCATCGCATTTGTAATGCGATGGTCATCGGTTCGACTCCGATAGCCGGCTTTTCTCTATTTAT